TCTTCCTTCTTTATCTGATTCGAGGGGGTCCCGTTGAACTGCTACTAATCCGAACTTTTTTATCGTGTTTTTGAAAAATGAACTTAATTAAATTAGTAGATTGCGAACATATAGTATTTATAAACCTATCAAAGATAGAATAAAAAAGGGGAATAACTTAATTTCCTTTTCCTGCTTTCCCGGCCGGCACAATATTTTTTATCAGTAGATCTATCATTAAATATTTTGTCTATACTAAAATAAAAATAAATAAAACTACAAAAAGTAACTACTATATATACTACTATTATATTATTAATTAATAGTATATATATATAAACAGTAATATATATATAAACTAAGAATAGGAATTTTTAACGAATGGAATAAAGAAGGACAAGATCGACACAAGAAAAGGAATTTTAGACATCCTTTTCTTGTGTCGAAGACTAGTAAGACATAAAATACTCCCTAAATACTCCCTATAGTCCCTAAAATTTGTTGTTTCGCCGATTTATGGTTCCCCTTTTTTATGCGCTTGCTTTCCTTATTTTAGTATCTAGTCAAATTTTTCCATTCTAATAGAAAAACTCTTGATTATTGATACATTCTATCAATTTCAATTGGTCAATAACGACAGAGTTACATCATACCCCTTTCCCACTTTTCAAATTTGTATTTAAAAATAAAGAAGGGGGGGGGGTAAAGTGAATTCTTCTCAATATACATACTAGATTTAGGACTATGATACAAGTAATTCCTGACACCTGGTCAAAAAGGAATAGAAAATCGAAAGAGAGACAAAAGGCTTTTCATAATTTTTTTGGTTCTTTTTTACGAATTTGATAAAGCTAAATAGACAGATCTAAAAATTCATTTCGGATAATTGAACCTTCTCAAACTGTTTCTTTTTAAGAACCAAAAAAATTTGTGCCAAAACAACCGATGCTAAGAAGAACAAAAGGCCTTGGACACGTAATGGATCTTGAAGTACTATTTCCGCATCCCCCTGACCAAACCCACCCACATTAGGATTACTTGTTAATGGTTGATCGAGTTTAATGGATTCGCCCTCTGAAACAAGAAGTTCTAGGCCTCGAGGGATAATATCAATCACTTGGCGTTCATTCGATGGATCCACTATGGTTATTTCGTATCCCCCCTTTTCTTTTCGTACAATTTTGCTTATTATCCCTCCTGCCGTAGCGTTATAAACTGTATTGTTACTTTTGCTACCATCAGGATAAATCTGACCCCTTCCCCTGTTTCCACCTACGTATATAGGATATTTTAAGAAGTGAACATCTTTATTAGTAGCAGGGTCTGGGGCAAGAATAGGAAAGGTTATTTCACTATATTTTTGACCAGGAACAGGACCTATTACAAGAATATTTTTTTTATTGGGGCGATAATTCTGAAAAGATAGATTTCCTATCTTTTCTTTCATCTCGGGTGAAATACGATCGGGGGGGGCTAATTCAAACCCCTCTGGTAAAATAAGAACAGCTCCCACATTCAAAGCTCCTTTTTTACCATTAGCTAGAACTTGTTTTAGTTGCATATCATAAGGAATTTTAACAACTGCTTCAAATACAGTATCAGGAAGTACAGCTTGTGGAACCTCAATATCCACGGGCTTACTAGCTAAATGGCAATTGGCACATACAATACGCCCAGTCGCCTCTCGTGGATTTTCATAATTCTGCTGGGCAAAAATCGGATATGCACTTGAAATGGATGCCCGAGTTATTATATATATGATGAGTGAGACAGATATGGAGCGAGTAATCTCTTCCCTTATCCAAGAAAAGGTATTTCTAGTTTGCATGGTCCAATCATTTATCCCGAAAATTTCTACAATAAAGTTAGGTAGGTCAATAATATACGTCCCTAGCCACAATTCTGCTATTTACATTTACTGACAAAATAAAAAATTTTTGTTGAAATATACAAGGAATCCCTCATGGGTAAAAAGAGTAAAGTAAATACGACTTTGATTTGGTTATGATGTATAATATAAGGTAAGAAAAATTCTAATTGGATCAGTTAATCGTTTTTTAGTCATTTATTGCATGATAAATTACTACAAGTGACGGAGATACACGATTTAAATAACGAAAGATCCAATATTTAAAAATTGTATCAAGAATGACTGGAAAGGTAGAAACTAGACCAGATAAAATTTGTTCATAATGAGCAAACCCAAAATCTTTGTAAATATAACCAATCATTAGTTCCCAACCGTGAGGCGAATGGAATCCGATACATAAATCAGTTAATAAAAGAATCGAAAAAGCTTTAATTGTATCACTTAAATTATATAGGAATTCTTGAACCCAAGAATTCAGAATAAAAAGCTTCTCCTTACCCCAAAAGGAATAACCACTTAGAATAACGAAAGATATTAGATTTGTCGAGAAGTGCAAGATTGTATGGATATGATACTCATTGTGTATCTTGATGAATTGGATCGTTTCTTTGTGGATTCCTAGACGAAATTGTTGTAAATCGGTTTCTGGGTATTCCTTTATCATTTCATCCAGCTGGAATAGGTCTTCGAATTGTATGAATTTTTCTAGAACACTTTTTTCTTTAATATCATTCAAAAAAGTTTCGCATTGTCTAGTATTCCACCAATTAGTAATCCAAATTTTCAAACTTTTATTACAGCAGAGAGAGATCACCCAGGGAAAAAAGACTATAGATGTAAAATAAAAAAAAGGAATGAATGCTTTCTTTTTTGCCATTTTGAATCTGTGAATTGTTAATGAACCCACTGCATTTGTTTATTCTATTAGATCTAATATTTCAATCGAGCATGAGTTTCTATTCGAATTCGAATAGAATGTATTGAGCCGATTAATCCATTTTCTCTTTTTCTTTTGATTAAATACTTAGTCTTTGCTTTGAATCTAGAAAAAAATTGGATTTCCGGGATGTTATTCCCCCTTTTTTCGATCAATACTAAAAGATAAAAGAACTTTTTCAAATTTTTTAAATAAAAAAATATTATTCGAATTTTGAGACGAAGAAACTTCCTTTCTTTTCTATCAAATATATAAAAAAAATGAGCATAAAAGAATGGATGAATGTTCAATTGAAAAAAAAAAGAAAGAAATTCTTTAGTTTTTTCTTCTTACTGCCAAAGCATTTAGTATGTTAAAAAGAACTCATTTCAAAATACTTCAATTGGTACACGCAAAAAGTAAGCCAATTCAGCAGCTTTTTGCTCAATTTCTCGTGTAGTAAAATTCTCATCAGTACGAATTAAAGGAATAGCCCCTTGACCTCGAATTTCCATATAAAGGACACGTCGAGCAGAAACACCCTCTTTAACTTCTATTCTGATGGACTGAATATCTTTCATAAGGAATCGTAAAAAGATGCGACGACTTTTTCCAGGAAATCCCCAACGAAAAATACGCACTATTCCTTCTTTTCGGTCGAAAAGATCATAACCACTACCCACATTCCACAAAATAGTGCACCACAAATAGCAACTAATAAAGAGACCTGCGATCCCATAGAAAGACATCACAATCCCTTGGGGAAAAAAAATGATTTGCTGAGACGCAAATAACGATATAAAATTTCTACCAAGATAACTGGAAGTTCCAACCAATAAGAATCCTAATGAACCTAAAAATAGGATAAAGGCCCAGCAGAAATTACTTGTTTTTCGAGACCCCGTTATAAATTCTATCCATATAGATTCTGATCGCCAACTCATATATATTAGATCCAGTTATACAATTTTTTGGAATTGAGAAAATATGACTTTCCTTTTTTTGTTTTCAAAGTAACTCTCATCAACTATTTTGTTGTGAACCTTTACCTTAGGAGTAATTAATAGAATTGTTTCTATCTAAAATAATCACATCTCCTTCCTTTATATGATCCCCTATAACTATGATACAAATAAATAGACTTGAATTTCGTACATCGACCCAATGATGATACATTTTTCCAAAGAGCACAAAGTTATTTACCCATATAATACGTTTACACATGCATAAGAGGTTTTTTTAGTTATGTTTGTAGGAATCTACGTGTTATACAATATTCTACCAAAAGGGTCTTATCGAATCGAAGTTTTTAAAATCAAAAAAGGAGTGATACGATTAGGTCTCATCCGATCTAAAAAATCTTATTTTTTTGAATATGAAGAAATAAAGAAGCCATTGCAAGTGCCGGAAAGACTAGGCCTACTAAAGGCACAAAAATGGAGGGTAAGTTATTGAAAGTTGTCATAAAAAGGGTACCTCAATTTAATATTTGTACCTGTTATTGTTATATTCTGAATTCTAAAGATATCTTAGAATATCTGGTATTTTGATTATTTCTATTATATATAATATATAATTATACTAAGTATCTTTAGTATCTTTAAGTAAATATATATCGAATACTAATATAGAACCTAATAGAAATATATAATATAGAATAGAACCTAATAGAAATAGAATACAAAATAGGTACAAGAAACGCCAAACTAAATCAATGGACTTATTAATCTTTCAAAAAAAAATAGATGTATCATAATCCCCTTGTTAGATTTCTTATTCTTTTTGTTCTTTTTGGCTTCTATTCTACTGCTATTCAATAGTCATTAGAAAATTTTATTCCATTACAAATTTCTACAAAATTGATTGGAATCTGATCCAACAACAGGGAATTTTCGGGAAATGCAAAAAGATGGAAGGCTCTCTATAGATCTGTATATATCTCTATTTGAAATTTGAATTTGTATTTGAATTATCTATACATATGTAAGCAAGAGCAGAAAATGCATTTTTCAGGGCTTTCGTTTAATTCTGATAAACTAACTGTTCTATTTGATTTCAGTTTTGTTCAAAGGAAAAAAAGCATGGAGCTGAAATAACTCACTCACAACACCTTTTAAAGGATTACGTGGTACAATTGCATCCAACAAGCCCTTACGCAATAAAGATTCAGCCGCTTGTGAACCTTCAGGCACGGCTTTTTTCAATGTTTGTTCAATTACTCTTTTACCCGCAAAT